ATCTTTCTAATTCTTGGATTTATACCAATGAAAAAAAAAAGTTAAATTTGAATAATGAATTGATAAATCGAATAAAAATTATAGAAAAAAATGAGGGATCTCCTAGTCTGGATAGGCTTGAAAAAAGAACCATATTATGCGATGATGAGAATAAAAAAAAATGCTTGCCAAAAGCATATGATCCTTTTTTCAACGGACCTTGTCGAGGAACACGAAAAAAACTCTATTCACATGCAATCATGAATCATTTAATTACTTATACAAATACAGAAGATTTAGTAGAAATTTTTTGGATAAATAAGATTCATGATCTACTTCTTAATGATTCCTTAGGAATTTACCGTCAATCATTTTTAAAAAAAACGGAAAAGTCCTTCATCTCAATTGATGAATTATCTTCTGAGTGCGGACACATTTTTAATTTTGAAAAATGTCCTTTATTGACAGAAGCAAAAATAATTGATTCAGAAAGTCAAGCAAAATCTTTGCAATTTGTATTCGATGTAATTACAAAAGATCAAAAAACAAAGAAAAAGAAAGATATTGGAATTAAAATAAAAGAAGTCAGTAAAAAGGTGTCTAGATGGTCATACAAATTAACCGAGGATTTGTTGGAAGAAGAGGAAAAAAAAAATGAAGAAGAATTAGAAGAAGAATTAGAAGAAGAAGAGCATGAGATTCATTCAAGAAGAGCCAAACGTGTTGTAATTTATAACGATAATGATCAAAATACCAATTCTATTTCTAGTACTAAGAATGCTAGTAACAATGAGAAAAATGATAATAAAACGGAAGAGGAAGAGGTAGCTCTGATACGTTACTCCCAACAATCGTGTTTTCGTCGCAATCTAATCAAAGGATCCATGCGCGCTCAAAGACGTAAAACAGTTATTTGGGACCTCTTTCAAGTAAATGCGCATTCCCCACTTTTTTTGGACCGTATATACAAAACATCTTTTTTTTATTCTTTTCATATTAATGAAATGAAGAATCTTATTTTGAGGAATTGGATGGGTAGAGAACGAGAATCTGAATTTAAAATTTTAGATTCCCATTTTGAAAATGAAGAGACAAAAGAAGAAAAGGATAAAAAAGAACGTATAGAAATATCAGAAGCTTGGGATACCTTTGTATTTATTCAAGCAATAAGAGGTTTAATGTTAGTAATCCAATCTTTTTTTCGAAAATACATTATATTGCCTTCATTTATAATAGCTAAAAATATTTTACGTATGTTATTATTTCAATTCCCCGAGTGGTACGAGGATTTGAAGGAATGGAATAGAGAAATGCATATTAAATGCACCTATAATGGTGTTCAATTATCAGAAACAGAATTTCCCCAAGATTGGTTAACAGACGGCATTCAGATAAAGATTCTATATCCTTTCTGTCTAAAACCTTGGCGAAAAGCTAAGGTACGATCTCATCATAGAGATCGAGGAGATTCAAAATATAAAAACAAAAATTTTTGTTTTTTAACAGTCTGGGGAATGGAAGCAGAACTTCCCTTTGGTTCTCCCCGAAAACGACCTTCTTTTTTTGAACCTATTTATAAAGAACTCAAAAAAAGAAATAGAAGGGTAAAAAATAAGATTTTACAAGTTATAAACTTTTTGAAGGAAAGAATAAAATCCTTTATATTTATAAAAGTTAGAAAAGAAAAAACAAAATGGGTCACTAAAATATTTATAGTTATCAAACTCATAATGAAAAAATTGGAAAAAATAAATCCAATTTTTTTATTTGAGTTGAGGAAAGAAAAAGTATATGAAATGAAGGAAAACGAAAAAGATTTACAAAAAAATAAAAAGATTCTTCGCGAATCATCTGTTCGAATTCGACCAAAAAATTGGTTAAATTATTCACTAATAGAAAGAAGAATGAAAGATCTTTCTGATAAGACAATAAAAATCAGGAATCAAATAGAACGAAACGAAAAAGAAAAAAAAAAAGATATAGTTCTAATTTATGATAATAAAAGGCCGGAATCTTTGAAAATCTTAAAAAGGAAAAATATCCGATTAATGCGTAAATCGCACTACTTTATAAAATCATTCATTGAAAAAATATACATAGATATTTTACTATTTACCATTAGCATTCCTAAGATCAATGCAAAACTTTTCTTTAAATCAAAAAAAAATATCTTTAATAAATCCATTTACAACAATAAAAGAAATAAAGAACAAGAAGGAATTGATGAAACAAATCAAAATACAATGAAGTTTAATTTTGGTTTGACTATAAAAAAGTTGTTTTCAAATACTTATAGTACTGAGAATAGGAATCCAAATTCCGATACTTATTGGAACTTATCTTCCCTATCTCAAGCATATGTATTTTACAAATTATCACAAACCCAATTACTTAATAAGGATCGCTTGAGACCTGTATTTCAATATAAAGGAAACTCTCCTTTTTTTAAGGAAAAATTAAAAGACTCTTGTATGATAATGATACACGGAATATTTGATTCCAAATCAAGACATAATAAAATTCATTCGTATGTAATGAACGAATGGAAAAACTGGTTAAAAGGTCATTATCAATACGATCCATCTCAAAAAAAATGGTCTCGATTAGTAACTAAAGAATGGCGAAATAGAATCAATCAACGCTGTATGATTCAAAACCAAAACAAGGAATCAATCCAATTGGATTTATATAAAAAATACCAATTCATTCATTCCATGAAAAAAAATAACTATGCAGCGGATTCTTTTATGAGTCAAAAAGAAAAATGGAAAAAAAATCACAGATATGATCTTTTATCATATAAATACATAAGTCCTCCTAATTCATATATTTCTGGATCAACATTAGAATTTGAAATAAACGGGGATCGAGAAATTCCATATCATTTCAATACATCGAAACCCGAATCATTTTATGTATTAGTAAGTATACCTAGTAATAATTATCTAGAAAAAGGATATATTATTGATAGGAATATAAATTTGGATAGAAAATATTTTGATTGTAGAATTCCTCATTTTTGTTTTAGAAAGAATATTGAGATCTGGACCAATGCACATATTGGCATGACGATTCATAAAAATACTAAGACTGAAATTAAAAATTTAAAAAAAATGAAAAAAAAAGATCTTTTTTCTACTACGGTTCGTCAAGACATCAAACCATGCAATCAAAAAAGAAACTTTTTTGATTGCATGGGAATGCATCAAGAGGGGTTCTCTGATACTGCATCAAATCATAATACTATATCCAATCTCGAATCTTGGTTCTTCCCAGAATTTGTGCAACTTTTTAACATATATAAGATTCAACCTTGGATCATTCCAATCAAATCACTCTTTTTTCATTTTAATAAAAATGAAAAAAGAAATATAAATACAAAGAAAAATCCTCATGAATCGTCTAATAAAAAAGATCTTGAATTAGTAAATTACAAGCAGGAAGAACAAGAACAACAGGATCAAGGAAATCTTATATCGAATCTACGAAAACAAGAGAATAAAAAAGCTGTTGAAGAAGATTACGCAAGATTAGACATAGAAATTAAAAAGGGTAGAAAAAAAAAAAAATATCAATATAAGAGAAAAAAACAAACGGAACTAGATTACTTTTTGAAAAAATATTTCCTTTTTCAATTAAGATGGGCTGATCCCTTGAATCAAAGAATAATGAACAATATTAGGGTATATTGTCTCCTACTTAGATTGATAAACCCAAAGGAAATTGCCATATCCTCGATTCAAAGAGGTGAAATAAATCTAGACGAAATGCTAATTCAAAAGGAGCTAGTTCTTACAGAATTGATAAGAAAGGGAATATTTATTATTGAACCAATTCGTCTATCTATAAGAAGGGACGGAAAATCTATTGTATATCAAACTATGGATATTTCATTGGTTGAGAAGAAGAAGCACCAAACAAATAGAAAATACGCAAAAAAAAGACATATTGAGAAAGAGGGGTTTGAAAAATCCATTCCACGATACAGCCACTTATTTTTTAGTGAAGACAAAAATCATTATGATTTCCTTATTCCTGAAAATATTCTATCTCCTAGGCATCGGAGAGAATTTCGAATTCTAATTTGTTTCAATTCACGGAATTGGAATGTTTTGGATAGAAATCCAAGATTTTGCAATGAAAAGAAAATAAAAAACTGTGGACAATTTTTGAATCAGAACAAGCATATTAACACCGATGCAAAAAATTTAATTAAATTCAAATTGTTTCTTTGGCCCAATTATCGATTAGAAGATTTAGCTTGTATGAATCGTTATTGGTTTGATACCAATAACAGCAGTCGTTTCAGTATGTCAAGAATACATATGTATTCACAATTCAGAATGAATTCAATTCAAATGCAAAATTAAAAAATTTTTATTTTTATATTTTTTTTATATTTTATAGTGGATTTCCTACATATCGTGTGACATATTCTGTAGATGAAAGCCGAAATATATAGACTGTATAACATTAGAATTTCTAACACATGATGCTGATTTCATAGTGTATCCATTTTCACTAGGAGTAGCAGAACCTTTTTAGTTTAAGTAAAACTAAATCGTTCTATTTCGTGAATGCATATATTTATCAGACCCTTTTTATCCAATATCCAAATCCAATTTCGATTTATACTAGATGAAAATAACTGTCATAATAAATCTTATTATTTTTCCTGATCGGTAAAATTCACAGAAAATAAAAATTTTAATTTATTTTATGGTCAAAAATTCATTTATCTCAGTTATTCCACAAGAAGAAAAAGACGAAAATAGTGGGTCTGTTGAATTTCAAGTATTCCATTTCACCAGTAAGATACGGAGACTTACTTCACATTTAGAATTGCACAAAAGAGATTTTTTATCACAAAGGGGTCTGCGAATAATTCTGGGAAAACGTCAACGATTATTGACTTATTTGTCAAAGAAAAATAAAGTGCGTTATAAGAGATTAATGGATCAGTTAGATATTCGGGAACCAAAAACTCGTTAATTTCAATTAAATTTCTTATTTGAGTTTATTATTATTTATTATTAGCCTTGTTATTTTTTTTTTTTATTAATTATTTATATTATATTTAATTATTTTAATTATTTTCTAATAATTGATAATAATTATTTAATATTTAATAATATAATAGTTTTATTTTAGATTTATATTATAGTTATAATATTAGAATATTCTTATTTTAATTTTTTTTTTTTTTTTTGATAGAATTTACATTTTATATATGACTATATGAATATGAATAGGATTATTTAGAATTACTAGAATTATACTAAATTCAATTTAAATTAGGATAAATTAGGATATATATATATGAAAAATGAAAATATAATGAAAATATAATATATTTAATATTAAGAAAATAAACATGATTCGTATGTACAACTCATATTTCATGGTTATTCAAACGTAAATCAAAGGATCTTGGCCCTTTCTCATAAACAGATTTTAAAATCTATTGATTCTATAAATTTTAAAAAATCATTGATTCGTCTGGTATCTACAATAGAAAATATATGATTTCCATCATTTTATAATTAAAATTTTATCAGATCGAAAATCTTTTGTGTTCAAAACTTAAATTTATAGACCCAATGTCGCATTCAGTAAAAATTTATGATACATGTATAGGGTGTACCCAATGTGTACGAGCTTGTCCCACGGATGTATTAGAAATGATACCTTGGGACGGATGTAAAGCTAAGCAAATTGCTTCCGCGCCAAGAACCGAGGATTGTGTAGGTTGTAAGAGATGTGAATCCGCTTGCCCAACGGATTTTTTGAGTGTCCGTGTTTATTTATGGCATGAAACAACTCGCAGCATGGGTCTTTCTTATTGATATGTAACAAAAAACTCCCCTTGAATCATTTGATTCCTCTTTACCGAGAAAACTCCGTACTCGAGAAAAGAAAATAAAAATATATTATTCTTCTCCCGAGCACGGAGTTTTCTGGTCAAAATTTATCTTGTCTTTATCACGAGTTATTTTCCTTGGTTAACAATACTTCTGGTTTTGCCGATATTTGCGGGTTCTTCAATTGTCCTTTTCCTTCATAAAGGAAATAAGGCGTATAGGAGGGATACTATATGTATATGTATCCTGGAGCTCCCTCTAATGACCTATGTATTTTGTTCCAATTGGACGATCCATTAAACCAATTGAAGGAAGATTCTAAATGGATAAATATTTTTTTATTTTCACTGGAGACTGGGAATCGATGGACTTTCCATAGGACCCATTTTACTGACAGGATTTATCACTTGAACCAACAAACATTAGATTTCGAAAAATTAGCTAATCAATCATATCCCACAGCATTGGAAATAATATTCCATTTTGGTTTTCTTATAGCTTATGCTGTCAAATCGCCGATGATACCCCTACATACATGATTACCAGATACCCACGGGGAAGCGCATTACAGTACATGTATGCTTCTAGCTGGAATCTTATTAAAGATGGGAACATATGGATTGATTCGGATCAATATGGAATTGTTAGCTCACGCTCATTCTAAATTCTCTCTCTGGTTGATCATAGTAGGAATAATACAAATCTTTTATGCAGCTTCAACATCTCTTGGTCAACGCAATTTTAAAAAGCATATTGCCTATTCTTACGTATCTCATATGGGTTTCATAATTATAGGAATTGGTTCTATAACTGGCATGGGACTCAATGGAGCCATTTTACAAATACTCTCTCATGGATTGATCGGTGCTGCACTTTTTTCTTAGCAGAAACGAGTTGGGATAGAATACGTTTTGTTTATCTCGACGAGATGGTGGGGAATATCTATCCCAATGGAAAAAATATTGATATTTACCATGTTTAGTAGTTTCTCGATGGCTTCTCTTGTATTACCAGGAATGAGTGGTTTTGTTGCAGAATTCTTAGTCTTTTTTGGAATAATTACTAACCAAAAATATCTTTTCATGCCAAAAATGTTAATTACTTTTGTAATAGCAATTGGAATGATATTAACTCCTATTTTTTTATTGTCTATGCTACGTCATATTTTCTATGAATACAAGCTATTCAATATACCAAACTATAAATTTTCATATTCTGGACCGCGAAAACTATTTCTTTCGATCTGTATCTTTCTACCTGTAATAGGAATTGAGATTTATCCTGATTTCGTTCTTCCGTTATCGGTTGACAAGGTACAAGTTATATTAGCTAATAATTTTTATTATTTTTATAGAAATATAGATACTAATTCTTTTTATAGCTTAGAAAATTCTAATTAATTAGAAGGAAAGTCTTATAATTCTTTGACTTTCATCTTTTCACGATTCTTCATTGTACAATGAAAAAAATGAAGAGTGAATTAGAATTGTAATGAAATACATCTAGAGTTTTTGAGAACCATTTGAATAATTCCTCCATTCAAACGGTTTTCAAAAACTCGCACAAATACTCATTGTCTATCAGACGATGTTTTTATGTGTTCTTCATGTAGTTTATTTTATTCAATTAGATATAAATGGGAATGAACCATAACTATGGAACCCGATTCCTAATAGATTGATCCCAAAATAGCATATCCAAATTAGGAGAAATCCTATAGAAGCCACAAATGCCGAATTTGTGCCTTGGTCTTGCAATTTTTTATTTGTTCTAATATGTAAATAGATTGCAAATATGGTCCAAGTAATAAATGCCCAAGTTTCCTTAGGATCCCAATTCCAATAAGAACCCCATGCTTCATTAGCCCATACTGCTCCAGAAAGAATGCCTATGGTTAAAAAGGTAAACCCTAAACTAATGACACGATAACTCCAATAATCCAAACGCTGAATTAATTGATATTTGTAAAAATTTAGAAATGAGAGAAAAGAAGTCTTTTTAAATACACTTTCTTTTTCGTTCAAATATTCTATCGTACCAACAAAGAAAAATGACTTCCTTAAGCTTATAAAATTCTTGTTAAAAAAAAAATCGATATTTTTTCGAAATGTAATCACTATAAGAGCAACTGATAATAATGATCCGCATAAAAGAACTGCATAGCTCAATAGCATCATACTGACATGCATCATTAACCAGTGAGACTGTAGAGCAGGTACTAATATTGCGGATTGATGCATTTCAATTGAAAGACCTGACGTGGCAAAACCTTGGGTAAAAATGGCACTTGGTGCAGTTATTGTGCTTAAATAATTTTTATGATTCCCAAGATATGGAATCATATGAATAATAGAGAAATTCCACGAAAGGAAGATTAATGATTCATATAAATTACTTAAGGGAAAATGTCCTGAAGAAATCCAACGAATAACTAAAAACCCTGTTATAGAGAAAAAAGTAGCTATCATCCCCTTTTCTGACGAATTACGCAATCCTTCTATTTCATGAACTAATAAGTTCATCAAATGAATCATAATCACAATTGAGATGATCGAAAAGGAAATATGAGTTAATATATGTTCTAAGGTCACAAATATCATAAACATAAAAAAGGGTCCCTATTACCCTATTAAATAATAAATAATTGAAATTGGAGATTAAAATAAATATTAAAAAAAAAAAAAAAATACAATATACATTAATAATACATTAGTAAATGTCAATTATTTGTCTTCCAAGTCAAAAATAGAAAATTTTAAGTTCTTTGAGACATATCAATTAAGATTTTTAAAAACGTTTTTTTGTCCCAATAAAAAACTTTTTGACTGTCCGGTAGAAACAGATTTCGCTAAAGAAAAAGCTTTTACTGCCGCTAAAGAGCCTTTTTTTTTCCAAGGATTTCTACGAATATGCTTTTTTGACATAGAAGTACGTTTTTTTGGAACTGCCATTCAAAGATAGGTGACTCATTTTTATCGTTGTATGTGAAAGACATATATTGTTCAAAATGGATTACTCTTTATTAGTCATTGCCTATAGCGATTCCATCAATATCAATAATATAAGAGCATAACTTTGAAAAATAAATAAATAAAAAACGAATTAAAATTCAATATCAATATTCTTTAATATTTAATAAAAAATAAATATAAAATATAAAGAGATCCATAATTGAACTATAATAAATTAATAAATCCTAAATTTATAAAACATAAATATAAATGGAAATATATAAAATATTTATAAATTTTATAATCTTACATAAATACAATCTAATGTTAAGGGAAAATATAATTATTAAAAATAATTATAATTATATTATATATTAAATAATAATATATAATTATAATATATAATTTTATGCCGCCACTCGGACTCGAACCGAGATGCTCTAGCACTGCTTCCTAAGAGCAGCGTGTCTACCAATTTCACCATGGCGGCTTACCTGAAAGAATAATAATAAATTCATGTTGAATTGTCTATATTCAATAGAGTTTAGGAAACAATGAAGCAAAATGCATTTCCATTCATATGGAAATGTTCAAGTTCAATATCAAGAATATTCAGTTAGTATTTTCGTAAGTTCAGTTTTCATAATAAACTTTTCCATTTATGTATTATAAACTATTAACTATAATAGAAACCTAGCTTTTTTTATTTTATTATTGTTTTATAATTATTTATAATTAGTTATTTATAATTATATATAATTATAAATTTATTATTATATTCTATATCTTCTATATCTATATTATATATATATTATAATAAGAATATTATTACATATAACATATATTATTATATATCATAATCATATTATATATTTAATTATTATATTTTTAATTATTATATTTTATATTATTATATTATATTATTATATATTATAATTATATAATTATACATTTTATTTAATTTTATTTAATATTTAATTATATATTTTATTTAATTAATTATAAATTATATTTATTATATTTAATTATATAATTTATATATTAATTATATAATTTATATAATTAATTTATATAATTAATATAATTATATATATATAAATTATATATATATATAATAATATAATATAATATAAGAAATAATATAATATAAGAATATATAATAATATAATATAAGAAATATAAGAAAGATATAATATAAGAAATATAAAAATATTAAGAATATTTTGTATAATTATAATATTTTTATTGATTATTGAATCTTTATATTATTGATATTGAATTCGTGAGAAGGTTTTTTCTTTCCTATTAATTGTACTTTTAAAAATATAAAAACATAATTAGGATAAGACAACGAAAAATGTTAATATTTAATTATACTAAGATACTAAGATGTTAGGTGTCTAAATTATTATAAAGAAAAAATATCGATTTTTTTTTTAACAAGAATTTTATAAGCTTAAGGAAGTCATTTTTCTTTGTTGGTACGATAGAATATTTGAACGAAAAAGAAAGTGTATTTAAAAAGACTTCTTTTCTCTCATTTCTAAATTTTTACAAATATCAATTAATTCAGCGTTTGGATTATTGGAGTTATCGTGTCATTAGTTTAGGGTTTACCTTTTTAACCATAGGCATTCTTTCTGGAGCAGTATGGGCTAATGAAGCATGGGGTTCTTATTGGAATTGGGATCCTAAGGAAACTTGGGCATTTATTACTTGGACCATATTTGCAATCTATTTACATATTAGAACAAATAAAAAATTGCAAGACCAAGGCACAAATTCGGCATTTGTGGCTTCTATAGGATTTCTCCTAATTTGGATATGCTATTTTGGGATCAATCTATTAGGAATCGGGTTCCATAGTTATGGTTCATTCCCATTTATATCTAATTGAATAAAATAAACTACATGAAGAACACATAAAAACATCGTCTGATAGACAATGAGTATTTGTGCGAGTTTTTGAAAACCGTTTGAATGGAGGAATTATTCAAATGGTTCTCAAAAACTCTAGATGTATTTCATTACAATTCTAATTCACTCTTCATTTTTTTCATTGTACAATGAAGAATCGTGAAAAGATGAAAGTCAAAGAATTATAAGACTTTCCTTCTAATTAATTAGAATTTTCTAAGCTATAAAAAGAATTAGTATCTATATTTCTATAAAAATAATAAAAATTATTAGCTAATATAACTTGTACCTTGTCAACCGATAACGGAAGAACGAAATCAGGATAAATCTCAATTCCTATTACAGGTAGAAAGATACAGATCGAAAGAAATAGTTTTCGCGGTCCAGAATATGAAAATTTATAGTTTGGTATATTGAATAGCTTGTATTCATAGAAAATATGACGTAGCATAGACAATAAAAAAATAGGAGTTAATATCATTCCAATTGCTATTACAAAAGTAATTAACATTTTTGGCATGAAAAGATATTTTTGGTTAGTAATTATTCCAAAAAAGACTAAGAATTCTGCAACAAAACCACTCATTCCTGGTAATACAAGAGAAGCCATCGAGAAACTACTAAACATGGTAAATATCAATATTTTTTCCATTGGGATAGATATTCCCCACCATCTCGTCGAGATAAACAAAACGTATTCTATCCCAACTCGTTTCTGCTAAGAAAAAAGTGCAGCACCGATCAATCCATGAGAGAGTATTTGTAAAATGGCTCCATTGAGTCCCATGCCAGTTATAGAACCAATTCCTATAATTATGAAACCCATATGAGATACGTAAGAATAGGCAATATGCTTTTTAAAATTGCGTTGACCAAGAGATGTTGAAGCTGCATAAAAGATTTGTATTATTCCTACTATGATCAACCAGAGAGAGAATTTAGAATGAGCGTGAGCTAACAATTCCATATTGATCCGAATCAATCCATATGTTCCCATCTTTAATAAGATTCCAGCTAGAAGCATACATGTACTGTAATGCGCTTCCCCGTGGGTATCTGGTAATCATGTATGTAGGGGTATCATCGGCGATTTGACAGCATAAGCTATAAGAAAACCAAAATGGAATATTATTTCCAATGCTGTGGGATATGATTGATTAGCTAATTTTTCGAAATCTAATGTTTGTTGGTTCAAGTGATAAATCCTGTCAGTAAAATGGGTCCTATGGAAAGTCCATCGATTCCCAGTCTCCAGTGAAAATAAAAAAATATTTATCCATTTAGAATCTTCCTTCAATTGGTTTAATGGATCGTCCAATTGGAACAAAATACATAGGTCATTAGAGGGAGCTCCAGGATACATATACATATAGTATCCCTCCTATACGCCTTATTTCCTTTATGAAGGAAAAGGACAATTGAAGAACCCGCAAATATCGGCAAAACCAGAAGTATTGTTAACCAAGGAAAATAACTCGTGATAAAGACAAGATAAATTTTGACCAGAAAACTCCGTGCTCGGGAGAAGAATAATATATTTTTATTTTCTTTTCTCGAGTACGGAGTTTTCTCGGTAAAGAGGAATCAAATGATTCAAGGGGAGTTTTTTGTTACATATCAATAAGAAAGACCCATGCTGCGAGTTGTTTCATGCCATAAATAAACACGGACACTCAAAAAATCCGTTGGGCAAGCGGATTCACATCTCTTACAACCTACACAATCCTCGGTTCTTGGCGCGGAAGCAATTTGCTTAGCTTTACATCCGTCCCAAGGTATCATTTCTAATACATCCGTGGGACAAGCTCGTACACATTGGGTACACCCTATACATGTATCATAAATTTTTACTGAATGCGACATTGGGTCTATAAATTTAAGTTTTGAACACAAAAGATTTTCGATCTGATAAAATTTTAATTATAAAATGATGGAAATCATATATTTTCTATTGTAGATACCAGACGAATCAATGATTTTTTAAAATTTATAGAATCAATAGATTTTAAAATCTGTTTATGAGAAAGGGCCAAGATCCTTTGATTTACGTTTGAATAACCATGAAATATGAGTTGTACATACGAATCATGTTTATTTTCTTAATATTAAATATATTATATTTTCATTATATTTTCATTTTTCATATATATATATCCTAATTTATCCTAATTTAAATTGAATTTAGTATAATTCTAGTAATTCTAAATAATCCTATTCATATTCATATAGTCATATATAAAATGTAAATTCTATCAAAAAAAAAAAAAAAAATTAAAATAAGAATATTCTAATATTATAACTATAATATAAATCTAAAATAAAACTATTATATTATTAAATATTAAATAATTATTATCAATTATTAGAAAATAATTAAAATAATTAAATATAATATAAATAATTAATAAAAAAAAAAAATAACAAGGCTAATAATAAATAATAATAAACTCAAATAAGAAATTTAATTGAAATTAACGAGTTTTTGGTTCCCGAATATCTAACTGATCCATTAATCTCTTATAACGCACTTTATTTTTCTTTGACAAATAAGTCAATAATCGTTGACGTTTTCCCAGAATTATTCGCAGACCCCTTTGTGATAAAAAATCTCTTTTGTGCAATTCTAAATGTGAAGTAAGTCTCCGTATCTTACTGGTGAAATGGAATACTTGAAATTCAACAGACCCACTATTTTCGTCTTTTTCTTCTTGTGGAATAACTGAGATAAATGAATTTTTGACCATAAAATAAATTAAAATTTTTATTTTCTGTGAATTTTACCGATCAGGAAAAATAATAAGATTTATTATGACAGTTATTTTCATCTAGTATAAATCGAAATTGGATTTGGATATTGGATAAAAAGGGTCTGATAAATATATGCATTCACGAAATAGAACGATTTAGTTTTACTTAAACTAAAAAGGTTCTGCTACTCCTAGTGAAAATGGATACACTATGAAATCAGCATCATGTGTTAGAAATTCTAATGTTATACAGTCTATATATTTCGGCTTTCATCTACAGAATATGTCACACGATATGTAGGAAATCCACTATAAAATATAAAAAAAATATAAAAATAAAAATTTTTTAATTTTGCATTTGAATTGAATTCATTCTGAATTGTGAATACATATGTATTCTTGACATACTGAAACGACTGCTGTTATTGGTATCAAACCAATAACGATTCATACAAGCTAAATCTTCTAATCGATAATTGGGCCAAAGAAACAATTTGAATTTAATTAAATTTTTTGCATCGGTGTTAATATGCTTGTTCTGATTCAAAAATTGTCCACAGTTTTTTATTTTCTTTTCATTGCAAAATCTTGGATTTCTATCCAAAACATTCCAATTCCGTGAATTGAAACAAATTAGAATTCGAAATTCTCTCCGATGCCTAGGAGATAGAATATTTTCAGGAATAAGGAAATCATAATGATTTTTGTCTTCACTAAAAAATAAGTGGCTGTATCGTGGAATGGATTTTTCAAACCCCTCTTTCTCAATATGTCTTTTTTTTGCGTATTTTCTATTTGTTTGGTGCTTCTTCTTCTCAACCAATGAAATATCCATAGTTTGATATACAATAGATTTTCCGTCCCTTCTTATAGATAGACGAATTGGTTCAATAATAAATATTCCCTTTCTTATCAATTCTGTAAGAACTAGCTCCTTTTGAATTAGCATTTCGTCTAGATTTATTTCACCTCTTTGAATCGAGGATATGGCAATTTCCTTTGGGTTTATCAATCTAAGTAGGAGACAATATACCCTAATATTGTTCATTATTCTTTGATTCAAGGGATCAGCCCATCTTAATTGAAAAAGGAAATATTTTTTCAAAAAGTAATCTAGTTCCGTTTGTTTTTTTCTCTTATATTGATATTTTTTTTTTTTTCTACCCTTTTTAATTTCTATGTCTAATCTTGCGTAATCTTCTTCAACAGCTTTTTTATTCTCTTGTTTTCGTAGATTCGATATAAGATTTCCTTGATCCTGTTGTTCTTGTTCTTCCTGCTTGTAATTTACTAATTCAAGATCTTTTTTATTAGACGATTCATGAGGATTTTTCTTTGTATTTATATTTCTTTTTTCATTTTTATTAAAATGAAAAAAGAGTGATTTGATTGGAATGATCCAAGGTTGAATCTTATATATGTTAAAAAGTTGCACAAATTCTGGGAAGAACCAAGATTCGAGATTGGATATAGTATTATGATTTGATGCAGTATCAGAGAACCCCTCTTGATGCATTCCCATGCAATCAAAAAAGTTTCTTTTTTGATTGCATGGTTTGATGTCTTGACGAACCGTAGTAGAAAAAAGATCTTTTTTTTTCATTTTTTTTAAATTTTTAATTTCAGTCTTAGTATTTTTATGAATCGTCATGCCAATATGTGCATTGGTCCAGATCTCAATATTCTTTCTAAAACAAAAATGAGGAATTCTACAATCAAAATATTTTCTATCCAAATTTATATTCCTATCAATAATATATCCTTTTTCTAGATAATTATTACTAGGTATACTTACTAATACATAAAATGATTCGGGTTTCGATGTATTGAAATGATATGGAATTTCTCGATCCCCGTTTATTTCAAATTCTAATGTTGATCCAGAAATATATGAATTAGGAGGACTTATGTATTTATATGATAAAAGATCATATCTGTGATTTTTTTTCCATTTTTCTTTTTGACTCATAAAAGAATCCGCTGCATAGTTATTTTTTTTCATGGAATGAATGAATTGGTATTTTTTATATAAATCCAATTGGATTGATTCCTTGTTTTGGTTTTGAATCATACAGCGTTGATTGATTCTATTTCGCCATTCTTTAGTTACTAATCGAGACCATTTTTTTTGAGATGGATCGTATTGATAATGACCTTTTAACCAGTTTTTCCATTCGTTCATTACATACGAATGAATTTTATTATGTCTTGATTTGGAATCAAATATTCCGTGTATCATTATCATACAAGAGTCTTTTAATTTTTCCTTAAAAAAAGGAGAGTTTCCTTTATATTGAAATACAGGTCTCAAGCGATCCTTATTAAGTAATTGGGTTTGTGATAATTTGTAAAATACATATGCTTGAGATAGGGAAGATAAGTTCCAATAAGTATCGGAATTTGGATTCCTATTCTCAGTACTATAAGTATTTGAAAACAACTTTTTTATAGTCAAACCAAAATTAAACTTCATTGTATTTTGATTTGTTTCATCAATTCCTTCTTGTTCTTTATTTCTTTTATTGTTGTAAATGGATTTATTAAAGATATTTTTTTTTGATTTAAAGAAAAGTTTTGCATTGATCTTAGGAATGCTAATGGTAAATAGTAAAATATCTATGTATATTTTTTCAATGAATGATTTTATAAAGTAGTGCGATTTACGCATTAATCGGATATTTTTCCTTTTTAAGATTTTCAAAGATTCCGGCCTTTTATTATCATAAATTAGAACTATATCTTTTTTTTTTTCTTTTTCGTTTCGTTCTATTTGATTCCTGATTTTTATTGTCTTATCAGAAAGATCTTTCATTCTTCTTTCTATTAGTGAATAATTTAACCAATTTTTTGGTCGAATTCGAACAGATGATTCGCGAAGAATCTTTTTATTTTTTTGTAAATCTTTTTCGTTTTCCTTCATTTCATATACTTTTTCTTTCCTCAACTCAAATAAAAAAATTGGATTTATTTTTTCCAATTTTTTCATTATGAGTTTGATAACTATAAATATTTTAGTGACCCATTTTGTTTTTTCTTTTCTAACTTTTATAAATATAAAGGATTTTATTCTTTCCTTCAAAAAGTTTATAACTTGTAAAATCTTATTTTTTACCCTTCTATTTCTTTTTTTGAGTTCTTTATAAATAGGTTCAAAAAAAGAAGGTCGTTTTCGGGGAGAACCAAAGGGAAGTTCTGCTTCCATTCCCCAGACTGTTAAAAAACAAAAATTTTTGTTTTTATATTTTGAATCTCCTCGATCTCTATGATGAGATCGTACCTTAGCTTTTCGCCAAGGTTTTAGACAGAAAGGATATAGAATCTTTATCTGAATGCCGTCTGTTAACCAATCTTGGGGAAATTCTGTTTCTGATAATTGAACACCATTATAGGTGCATTTAATATGCATTTCTCTATTCCATTCCTTCAAATCCTCGTACCACTCGGGGAATTGAAATAATAACATACGTAAAATATTTTTAGCTATTATAAATGAAGGCAATATAATGTATTTTCGAAAAAAAGATTGGATTACTAACATTAAACCTCTTATTGCTTGAATAAATACAAAGGTATCCCAAGCTTCTGATATTTCTATACGTTCTTTTTTATCCTTTTCTTCTTTTGTCTCTTCATTTTCAAAATGGGAATCTAAAATTTTAAATTCAGATTCTCGTTCTCTACCCATCCAATTCCTCAAAATAAGATTCTTCATTTCATTAATATGAAAAGAATAAAAAAAAGATGTTTTGTATATACGGTCCAAAAAAAGTGGGGAATGCGCATTTACTTGAAAGAGGTCCCAAATAACTGTTTTACGTCTTTGAGCGCGCATGGATCCTTTGATTAGATTGCGACGAAAACACGATTGTTGGGAGTAACGTATCAGAGCTACCTCTTCCTCTTCCGTTTTATTATCATTTTTCTCATTGTTACTAGCATTCTTAGTACTAGAAATAGAATTGGTATTTTGATCATTATCGTTATAAATTACAACACGTTTGGCTCTTCTTGAATGAATCTCATGCTCTTCTTCTTCTAATTCTTC